CCTTTGCACAATTCGCTTCTGATCTTGATAAAGCTACTCAGAATCAATTGGCAAGAGGCCAACGATTACGTGAGTTGCTCAAACAATCCCAATCGGCCCCTCTCGCGGTGGAAGAGCAGATAGTTACTATTTATACCGGAGCAAATGGATATCTTGACCAGTTAGAAATTGGACAGGTAAAGAAATTTATCGTTCAGTTACGTGCTTACTTAAAAAAGAATAAACCTAAGTTCCAAGAAATTATATCTTCCACCAAGACATTCACCGAGGAAGCAGAAGCCCTTTTGAAGGCGGCTATTCAGGAACAGATCGAATTGTTTCTACTTCAGGAGCAATCCTAAAATAAAATTATCACTCTTATTTTTTTACTCTTATTCTTAGTACAAGAGTAATCATTGAGAAATGTCTCTGATTCCAATTTTTATTCAAACAAATAAGTTTTTGGCATAACAATCTAAAAAAAAAAATAGATGGAAATAAATTGCGTCCAATAGGACTTGAACCTATACCAAAGGTTTAGAAGACCTCTGTCCTATCCATTAGACAATGGACGCTGCTTGCTTTTCATTCCTGTTTTCTTTTTTTTTCTATAAAAATAAAACAAGAAGTGGATTGCATGCGGAAGATTTTGGCAAATAAGAATGTATATTTGAATCAACGATGGATGTATAAAAGTGATATAGAGCGGGTAGCGGGAATCGAACCCGCATCGTTAGCTTGGAAGGCTAGGGGTTATAGTCGACGTTGGTTGATCATTTTTAACGTCTCTAATTCAGAACCGAACATGAAATTTTTGTTTCATTCGGCTCCTTTATGGAAGATCAATGTGTTCCCAGATCTAAGGCATACAAGAAGAATAAATATAAAAAAATTATGCTGTATTGTAAAAAAAGGGAATCATCATAAATCTGAAAAAATAGATCCATAACATCCATGTCAGCTTTTCTTACTCGCTTTATAGATGATCCTTCTAGAAGAGGAAAATTCTACCAAATCTGTCTAGTTACTTCGTTCCTTATTTCGATTCGCGGAATCCTGAGGAAAAAAAGAATTTTGTTTCCACCGAGCTGAAACAATATGTCGATGGCTCTAGTAAACCAAAGCCACCATTTTCTAGCTGTTTGGCCTCAATCCCCTTTTTAATACAAAAATTGAAGATTTAGTTACGATTAGAAATCAACTTTTTATCTTCATCCATGGATCCCTTTACCCATACTCATTCAATTGGAAGAGTTGAATCAACTCAAAAAAAATTATGCTTCGTGATTCCATATGATCCAATGTTTTTAGTCAATTAAAAAATGACTGGCCTTTGGATACAAATCACGAGAATTTATATTTTTCCTCAAATGTAACATTAAGAGGTAAAGGATTAACCTTTTTAAGAAATAAAGTTTCTTATTGAAATACTAACGGAAAGACCCTTTAACTATTTAAGTTGTTAATAGGACGAATCACACTTTTACCACTAAACTATACCCGCTACAATTTCATTATTGTATATTAATGAACTATTTGTCGAACAAAGAGTGAGACATAACATAATAAAGATAGTATCAGAATGATGAAAATTTGAATCTTGACACATATTCTGTCTTGATAGGGACTTGAGAAAATCCTAAATAGATGAATGAATAAAGCTTATTTAACTATAAAATTCAAATAATGAGTTATACTTTTCGTTTCATGGTAAGCCGTTGCTAATAGTTTTGATTTGAAGGAGCTATTGAAGTTGGACATAAAAAAGAATTCTACAAGAATCTGGAACTCCCCCTTAATTTTCCAATTTTTTGAGTGCCAGATCTTATGAATTTGGATCAATTAAATGGATCTTAAGATCCAATTTTTTTACTTTTTTATTACTTTACAAAGTAAAGTAAATAAGTTAATTATTACTTTTTATATTCATTATATTTTCCTATAGATTCTATATTTTAATATTTTATATTCTCTTATATATTCATTTAATTCATTTAATATAATACATTATATATTCATTTAATATAATTTTATATTTTCATTTTTTATTTAATTTTTTTATTTAATTAAAAAAAAAAAAAAAAAAAAAAAACAAACAACAAAAAAAATAAAAAAAAAAAAAAAACAAAAAAAAAAAAAAAAAAAAAAAAAAAAAAAAAAAAAAAAAAAAAAAAAAAAAAAAAAAAAAATAAAAAAAAAAAAATAAAAAAAAAAAAAAAAAAACAAAAAAAAAAAAAAAAAAAAAAAAAAAAACAAAAAAAAAAATAAAAAAAAAAATATTTTTTAAATAAAAAAAAAAAAAACGTTGCGGAGACAGGATTTGAACCCGTGACCTCAAGGTTATGAGCCTTGCGAGCTACCAAACTGCTCTACTCCGCGCTGAAGAACTGGGAACTAATGGACAAAAATTGGATATGCCCCTCTACCATATCTATACAATTAGAATAGTCTATTTATACAGAATGTAATTTAAAAAATAAAATAATTTATAAATTCTAAATAATTAGAAATTATAATTATAAATTCTAAATAATTAGAAAATATAATTATAAAAAATAAAAATAAAAATTATAAAAATATTAAATAAATGGATAATAATAGGATATTAGTCCTAAGGCTTTAGTCTATTATTTTATTTAACTTATCTTTCAACTCATGTGTTATATACTTTTTGTTGTGTTGTACAATATTTATTATATATTTAATATGGTAATATTTATATGTTATGTTAATAATTGAGATATCATAGAATATTTAATATGTTAGTTACATATAATATGAGTATTCTAATAATTAATATAATATAAATAGAATTTAATAAGTTAATAATCTAATAAACAATAAACTAATCAAAATAAAATAAAAAAAAAATAAGTAAAGTAATATTTAAATTAAATAATATTTTTATTAAATTTAAAAGGTAAGGCGGGTTTTCATCAATCCTTACTTTAAGTGTCACATAAACATAAAAAATCCCAATTCCAAATTAGGAGAGATGGCTGAGTGGACTAAAGCGGCGGATTGCTAATCCGTTGTACGAGTTATTCGTACCGAGGGTTCGAATCCCTCTTTCTCCGCTTTCTCTGGTCACTTGAGACTTTTGAATTCGAAAAATTCGATCCTTTTTTTTATTTTATCATAGTGAAATGTATGGAACACATAAAAAAATATTCAGAAAACGCAAGGAAAAATGATAAAAACAAACCTCTTTGTTTTTTATTCCTCGCGCCCAGGGTTACGTCCTGGATCATTAGATAAGAATCCAAAAATGAAGAGAGAAACAAAGAATATCACTACTGTATAAACGAAGAGTTTGAGAGTAAGCATTACACAATCTCCAAGAAAAGATCATTTTGGGGGGTAAAAGGGAATAGATTATCCATTTGAGTTTTGTTGTAACACATGTACTATTTTGATTTGACACGATACCAAAATATGAAAAAATAAAGAACAAATTCTTTTAATTAAGTGTTTTTTTTTTAAGTGTTTTTTTTTTCTAAATCTAAAAAAAAAAAAAGAATGAATTTTCAAATTCATGAATTTATTTGTAATTAAGATTCTGATTTTTTCGTTACCAAAATTGTTATTGTAATATTAACAATTGGGTATTGTGGAAAAACCTAATCTAATAAAGTCCTTGCTTACCGGAAGGGCGGCGAAAAGGAAAAAGGACTGATCAAAAATTCTCGCTGTCCTTATCCAATATACAAGAATTTAAATTTTTTAATAGAGGATTTGTAATGTAAGACTCATATAATCTTATCAATAATTGTTAAATTTTTTTCCCGAATAAATCATAAATATTTTCAGTATAGTATTAAGAACTTCATCGAAAACTTACAGCAGCTTGCCAAACAAAGGCTAAGAGAAAGAAAAGGACAGGTATGACGGGCATAATGTCTACGATTGGATTGAAAAGAGCATAAGCTTCGGGCAATTTCCCGAAGAAAAAACTGCTTGAGGAAAGGGCAGAATTAAGACAGATACAGATTAAACTAAAAAAGATATTAAGCATAACAAACGAGCATTTGTTTTTGTAGATAATTTCGTTTTTATTGAATTATTGATATACGGGAAATTCAGAAAAAGGTAGGTAAAAAAGCCTTTTTCCTTGATTTAACCCCCCCCCCAAAAAAAAAATCCAAATCAAAATCCTTACATTTTCAAATGAGAATACAAGGAATTACACTTTCCTACAATATCTTAATTGAATTATATGTAATCATCAATGAATTTTTTATTCTATATGTATCGAATACCAGCAAGAATAACAAGAGATCTTCTCCTATCTGTATTTATTTTATTTATTTTTATTTTTATTGTCATATTGGCTGGAATTAAGTCTGGACTGGAATTGACGAATGTCCCCAAAAGGTAATAATGTTTATTAGTTTCAAATAGAAATCTAAATGGGGCGTGGCCAAGCGGTAAGGCAGCGGGTTTTGGTCCCGTTATTCGGAGGTTCGAATCCTTCCGTCCCAGATCAATTCTTCAGAATCAAAATGCGAAAAAATCTCTCTATTTTTTTTATTAAAGCCTAAAGTAAATGAATAAGGTATTCTACAGTCTATGTGGAAACTAAATAAAAGAATAGAGATTTTTGGAGATAATTCTATCGCTGGTTTTAAATTAAAGCTCCCAATGAGATGGAGTCAAATTAAAATAAGAATATCAAACATATTTTGACCCATTTACTTTTGTATCCGGTTCAAATGAATAAAAAAACGGAAAGTTAATGTAGCGACTCTGGGGAGGAAATTCCTATATTCAATTTACTTAAAAAAATGAGATTGATGAAAAAACGTAAAGTAAAGCAAAATTTGCAAAAATGACCGCGTTCTATGCCCCTATGTATTGTTTGTGTTCAATTTCCGTAGTGAACAAAGTCTTTTTGCTTAAGTGAAAAAAAAAAATAACGACCTTAATCTTACCTTAATCTTACCTTATCTTATATATTATATATACCTTATCATATATATTATATATGATAAATTTTCCATTCCACGCCCATTAAATTAAAATAAAAAACCGTATGGGTTTCTCAATATATCTGGTTTTCAATTAAACCATTGATGATTCAATTGGACATAGTAAAATTCGTGTATTTCTTTTTACTTTAATGAATGAGATATCCACTCAAAATTATTAGCTACTTGTTTATGATTGTGAGTACTGCTTGATTGAAGAAGAAAAGAAATAAAATGCAGTAACTATTGAAAAACATATTTACAGTCATAGTGTTGAAGTACAAGATAAGATTCTTTCTTTAATGAAACTAAACCATTTTTCTCGATTTCTTATGAAATCTTAGTACTCGAAGAAATGGAAGTGTGAGAAATCCATTTTATCGAAAAAATAGACTTCTGACTCCTCTGGTTCATTGGAATTTTAGGCATTGGAATAGTTATAGTTTTTTTGTTAAGTTAATAAATACTTGATTTGGTTAATAAATAATAAATAATTCAGTTACTGGTTGGAGTGCAAATTTAATGTAATGAAAGACCCATTTTTTTTTAGGCCTAAATTTCATTTATTTTTTTGAGAAAAATGGGGTCCTTTTTTTTTGTAAAAAAGAAAAATGGGTTTCCTTCTTAGGTTAAAATATGGGGGTTAATTTGGATTCTTTTCTTGCTGAGATTTCTTAGGATAAAGACCTTTTTTTCCAATCCATAAAAAAGGGGAAATAGATCAAAAAGTATGTACTGAAATGTACCGATTGAGCCAATGACTATTCATGATTCCATATTGAATCAATCCCATCCCGGTTCGAAATTAGAGGAATGTTATGGTAAAACTTCGTTTGAAACGATGTGGTAGAAAGCAACGTGCGACTTGAAGAACGTGATCACTTATGTGGATTCTTACATCCACCATTCTCTATAGAAATGAGGATGCTCTTGGCTCGACATGGTTTGTTCTGTTCTACTAGGAACCCCATTTAGGAACCCCATTTTGTTGGGTTGTAAGTAATAAGTAAATAGTACATGATGAAGCTCGAGTAGAAAGTAATGATTCATTTATCATATCGAGGGAAAGAATCTAGGGTTAATGCCAATGAATAAGCTGGACCAACTTTGTAAATATGTCTTCAATTTAGAAATCGAAAGATTCAAATTCTAATAATTTTGAAATCAAAAAGTCAAACTTGTTGGAATTGGTCAAACTATTTTGATCAAAAGTGTATTACAAGGGAATCAATCGTTCGTATAATTTTTCCATAGAAAAAGGGTATGTTGCTGCCGTTTTGAAAGGAGTAAAATCACCGAAGTAATGTCTAAACCCAACGATTCAACAAAGCAAAGATTAAGGATTCCGGAACAAGGAAACACTATTTTCAACTGTCTCAACAATTGAATCAAAATGAGGAATTAGAATAAGGAATAAAATTAAAATTTAAATAGATTTGAGATGAGACAAACAAAAAAGGTTAAAGACGACTCAAAAATTTCTAACGATTTCTATTCGAATTCTTTCAGAGCTACCCAACTTGAGTTATGAGTACAAATGAATAATGTTTCGTTTTTTCTTTATGGAAAAATAAAACAATTCCAATCATAGTCTAATTCATGATTTTATTTATGGATCAGTTTGCCACTATACCATTATGATTATCACTATATTGTGATATAACTATTGATTTATGAGAAATATTGATATTATTGAATATAAATATTTTTATTTAATTTAATTATATAATAATTTTATAAAATAAATAAAAAATTTGAATTTAATTAAATTGAATTAATCATTTGATTTTAGAATCATTCTTTCTTGCTTGAGCCGTACGAGGAGAAAACCTCCTATACGTTTCTGGGGGGGGGCTTTGTTTATCTATCCCAATGAGCCATCTATCGAATCGTTGCAATTGATGTTCGATCCCGAAGAGAAGGAAGAGATCTTCGGAGAGTGGGTTTTTATGATCCGATAAAGAATCAAACTTATTTAAATGTTCCGGCTATTTTATATTTTCTTGAAAAAGGAGCTCAACCCACAAGAACTGTTCATGATATTTTAAAGAAAGCGGAATTAATTGTCTAAAGAACTTTGAATTCATTAAATAATGAAATTCAAAGATTTTTGAAATGCAAAATGGTAGTGCCTAGTATCTACCATATAGTAGTATATAGCTTTGTATAATTTTTGACTCAACACTTACCTTTTTTTCTATTATTCATTGAATAAACCCGAGATTTTTTCCACTTCTTCCTTATTTTTTTTTACTCAACACTTACCTTTTTTTCTATTATTCATTGAATAAACCCGAGATTTTTTCCACTTCTTCCTTATTTTTTTTTTTTTTTTTTATGTCGTGCCAATCCAACACAAGTCTTTATTTGATTTATTCAATTAATTTGATTTGTTTTTTTTTTTCAACATGTAATTCATATTGACAATGGTGTATTGAACAAATATAATTCGATCATAAATAAATGGATCTGTTTATCCCCACCCCATATTTATACTGGTTATATTGGTTCTTTACTTCAATTATTAATGAATGCAAAATTTTTTGAATTGATAAAAAATTTAAATAAAATATTTATCTGGAAATCTATCGAATCGTAGATTTTTTCTTTTCAAATTTGTTGCTAATTAAATTTGAATTGATAAAAAATTTAAATAAAATATTTATCTGGAAATCTATCGAATCGTAGATTTTTTCTTTTCAAATTTGTTGCTAATTAAATTTGAATACAATATTCTTTTGGTGGGATCGTGCAATCCATTTTTTTTTAATAAAAATCTATTTGTATTTTGATTTCGATCATATCTATTCTTCACATATTATACTCACATTATATATATTATATCTTTTTGGTATTATATATATTATATCTTTTTGGTATATATATTTATTTGGGTTGCTAACTCAACGGTAGAGTACTCGGCTTTTAAGTGCGGCTATGATCTTTTACACATTTGGATGAAGCAACGAATTCGTCCAGACTTTTGGTAGAGTCTATAAGACCACGACTGATCCTGAAAGGTAATGAATGGAAAAAGTAGCATGTCGTATTATATTAATTTAATTAGTAATGTAGAACTCTAAGAATAGATCATCCTTACTGGATCGGTACAAAAACCTTTGATTTTAGGAGGGGGACAAAATGAATTCACATTTACCGTTTGGTCGAGTGAATAAATGGATAGAGTTTTATGGCTCTAATTCTAGGCAAAGAAAAAGCGACGGGCTTATGTTCTTAATTTGAATGGTTACCCGATCTAATCTAATTAAACGTTAAAAATAGATTAGTGCCTGATACGGGAAAGGGTTCTCCTGTGAGTGGATCATCAATTACTTTTTTTAACGAATCCTAACTATTCTCCATTATGGATAGGGTAGAGTGAAGATGGATGTGTAAAAGAAAGAGCATTCTGATAAAGAAAATTGATTCCAAAATCAAAAGAGCGATTGGGTTGCAAAAATAAAAGATTTTTAACTTTTTCTTGTTATGTTAACGAACAAGAACCAATTGGATCTGGAAAGATAGGAAAAAGATCTGGGGATTGGACTCTCCGTTTTCAGGGTAACTTTTTCTTACTGTGTATATACTTTATATACATACTTGTTCTGGCCATATCGCACTATGTATCATTTGCTGATCCAAGAAATGCTTCCTGTCTCTGGTTCAAGTATAATAAAAAATGGAAGAATTAAAAGGATATTTAGAAAAGAGTAGATCTATACAACAACACTTCCTATATCCGCTTCTCTTTCAAGAGTATATTTACGCACTTGCTCATAATCATGGTTTAAATGTAAATGGGTCAATTTTTTATGAACCCCCTGAAATTTCAGGTTATGACAAAAAATTTAGCTCATTACTTGTGAAACGTTTAATTACTCGAATGTACCAACAGAATTTTTTGATCAATTTTGTTAATGATTCTAACCAAAATAGATTTGTTGGGCATAACAAGAATTTTGATTCTCAAATGATATCAGAGGGTTTTGCTGTCATTGTGGAAATTTCTTTCTCATTGCGATTAGTATCCTCCCTCGAAGAAAAAAAAGAAATACCAAAATCTCAGAATTTACGATCTATTCATTCAATATTTCCATTTTTTGAGGACAAATTATCACATTTAAATTGTGTATCAGATATACTAATACCCTATCCCGTACATCTAGAAATCTTGGTTCAAATTCTACAATGCTGGATACAAGATGTTCCTTCTTTACATTTATTACGATTCCTTTCTCACGAATATTATAATTGGAATAATCTCATTACTCCAAAGAAATCTAACTATTATGGTTTTTCGAAAGAGAATCCAAGACTTTTTTTGTTCCTATATAATTCTTATGTAGTTGAATGCGAAGCCATATTAGTTTTTCTCCGTAAACAATCCTCTTATTTACGATCAACATCTTTTAGAACCTTTCTTGAGCGAACACATTTCTATGAAAAAATAGAACAACATCCCGTAGTACTTTGTTGTAATGATTTTCAGAAAACCCTATGGTTGTTCAAGGATCCTTTCATACATTATGTTAGATATCAAGGAAAATCAATTCTGGTTTCAAAAGGGACTCATCTTCTGATGAAGAAATGGAAATCTTACTTTGTCAAATTTTGGCAATGTCATTTTTACTTTTGGTCTCAACCCAGTAGGATCCACATAAGCCAATTCTCCATTTTTTCTTTCTATTTTCTGGGTTATCTTTCAAGTGTCCCAATAAATCCTTTAGCGGTAAAGAGTCAAATGCTAGAGAGTTCCTTTTTAATAGATACTGTTACTAAAAAATTCGAAACTATAGTTCCAATTATTCCAATGATTGGATCATTGTCCAAAGCTAAATTTTGTAACGTATCGGGGAATCCTATTAGTAAGCCGGTTTGGGCCGATTTGTCAGATTCTGATATTATTGATCGATTTGGTCGTATATGTAGAAATCTTTCTCATTATTACAGTGGGTCTTCAAAAAAACAAAGTTTGTATCGAATAAAGTATATACTTCGACTTTCATGCGCTAGAACTTTGGCCCGTAAACATAAAAGTACGGTACGCGCTTTTT